TTGTACGTCGAATAGATTGTGGCACCGTCCGTGGTATTTCTGTGAGTCCTGGGAATGGTATGGTGCCAGAAAGGATTTTTATCCAAACATTGATTGGTCGTGTACTAGCCGATGATATATATATGGGCACGCGCTGTATTGCCACTAGAAATCAAGACGTTGGGATTGGACTTGTAAATCGATTCATAACCTTTCAAGCACAACCAATAGCTATTCGAACCCCCTTTACTTGTAGGAGTGCATCTTGGATCTGTCGATTATGTTATGGACGGAGTCCTACTCATGGCGACCTGGTTGAATTGGGAGAAGCTGTAGGTATTATTGCAGGCCAATCGATTGGAGAACCGGGTACTCAATTAACATTAAGAACTTTTCATACCGGCGGAGTATTCACGGGGGGTACTGCGGAACATGTGCGAGCCCCTTCTAATGGAAAAATCAAATTCAAGGAGAATTTAGTTCATCCGACACGTACACGCCATGGACATCCCGCCTTTCTCTGTTCCATAAACTTGTATGTAACTATTGAAAGTGAAGATATTCGACATAATGTAAATATTCCACCCCAAAGTTTTCTTTTAGTTCAAAACGATCAATATGTAGAATCAGAACAAGTGATTGCTGAGATTCGCGCAGGAACATCTACTTTGAATTTTAAAGAGAAAGTTCGAAAACATATTTATTCTGACTCAGACGGAGAAATGCACTGGAGCACCGATGTGTATCATGCACCCGAATTTCCATATGGAAATGTTCATCTATTACCAAAAACAAGTCATTTATGGATATTATTAGGAGAGCCGCGCAGATCCAGTCTAGTTTCACTTTCGATCCACAAGGATCAAGATCAAATGAGTGCGCATTCTCGTTCTGTCAAGAGAAAATCTACTTCTAACCTCTCAGGAACGAATGATCCGTCGAGAGGAAAATTCTTTACTTCGCATTTTTCGGATAAAAAAGAAGATAGGATTCCTGATTATTCAAACCTTAGTCGAATTATAAGTACCGGTCGTTGTAATCTCGTAGATCCGACCATTCTCTACCAGAATTCTGATTTATTCTCAAAGAGGCGAAGAAATAGATTCATCATTCCACTCCAATCGATTCAAAAACGCGAGAACGAATTAACACCTCCCTCGGATATCTTGATTGAAATCCCCATCAATGGCGTTTTCCGTAGAAATAGTATTCTTGCTTATTTGGACGATCCTCGATACAGAAGAAAGAGTTCGGGCATTACTAAATATGGGACTCTAGAAATGCATTCAATCGTCAAAAAAGAGGATTTGATTGAGTATCGAGGAAGTAAGGAATTTAGGCCAAAATACCAAATGAAAGTAGATCGTTTTTTTTTCATTCCCGAGGAGGTGCATATATTAGCCGGATCTTCTTCCATAATGGTACAGAACAATAGTATCATTGGGGCGGATACACAAATTACTTTAAATATAAGAAGCCGGGTAGGCGGGTTGGTCCGAGTGGAGAGAAAAAAAAAAAGAATTGAACTTAAAATATTTTCTGGAGATATCCATTTTCCTGGAGAGATAGATAAGATATCCCGACATAGTGGCGTTTTGATACCACCGGGAGCAGGAAAACAAAATTACAAGGAATCCAAAAAATGGAAAAATTGGATCTATGTTCAACGGATCACACCTAGTAAGAAAAAGTATTTTGTTTTGGTTCGTCCTGTCGTCACATATGAAATAACGGACGGTATAACTTTAGGAAGACTTTTCCCCCCGGATCTGTTGCAGGAAAGGGATAATGTGAAACTTCGAGTTGTCAATTATATCCTTTATGGAAATGGTAAACCAATTCGGGGAATTTCTGATACAAATATTCAATTAGTTCGGACTTGTTTAGTATTGAATTGGGATCAAGATAAAAAAAGTTCTTCTAGTCAAGAAGCTCGTGTTTCTTTTGTTGAAATAAGGGCAAATGGTTTGATTCGACATTTCCTAAGAATCGACTTGCTGAAATCCACTATTTCATATATCGGAAAAAGGAATGACCCACCGGGCTCAGGATTGCTCCCGGATAATGGATCTGATTGCACCAATATAAATCCGTTTTCTTCCATTTATTCCAAAGTAAGAATTCAACAACCCCTTAATCAAAATCAAAGAACTATTCATACGTTGTTGAATAGAAATAAGGGATTCCAATCGTTGATAATTTTGTCATCATCCAATTGTTTTCGAATGGGTCCATTCAACGATGTAAAATATCACAATGTGATAAAAGAATCAATTCAAATCACAAAAGATCCTGTAATTCCAATTAAGAATTCGCCGGGGCCTTTAGGAACAGCCTTTCTAATTGCGAATGTTTATTCATTTTACCATTTAATAACTCATAATCAGATCTTGGTAAATAACTATTTCCAACTTGACAATTTAAAAGAGACTTTTCAAGTAATTAAATTTAAATATTATTTAATCGATGAAAATGAAAAAATTTATAACCTCCGTCCGTGCAGTAACATTATTTTCAATTT